GCTGGCGTAGCTTAACTAAAGCATAACACTGAAGCTGTTAAGATGGACCCTAGAAAGTCCCGCAGGCACAAAGGCTTGGTCCTGACTTTATTATCAGCTTTAACTGAACTTACACATGCAAGTCTCCGCACTCCTGTGAGGATGCCCTTAATCCCCTGCCCGGGGACGAGGAGCTGGCATCAGGCACGCCCCGGCAGCCCAAGACGCCTTGCTAAGCCACACCCCCAAGGAAACTCAGCAGTGATAGATATTAAGCTATAAGCGAAAGCTTGACTTAGTTAAGGTTAAGAGGGCCGGTAAAACTCGTGCCAGCCACCGCGGTTATACGAGAGGCCCTAGTTGATAATCACCGGCGTAAAGAGTGGTTAGGAATTATATTTAATAAAGCCGAACACCCCCTTGGCTGTCATACGCACCTGGGGGCACGAAGCCCCACTGCGAAAGCAGCTTTAATCACCACCTGAACCCACGACAGCTATGATACAAACTGGGATTAGATACCCCACTATGCCTAGCCGTAAACTTTGATGGAAACATACAACTAACATCCGCCAGGGAACTACAAGCGCCAGCTTAAAACCCAAAGGACTTGGCGGTGCCTCAGACCCACCTAGAGGAGCCTGTTCTAGAACCGATAACCCCCGTTCAACCTCACCACCTCTTGTTTTCCCCGCCTATATACCACCGTCGTCAGCTTACCCTGTGAAGGATTTATAGTAAGCAAAATGGGCATGACCCAAAACGTCAGGTCGAGGTGTAGCGCATGGGGTGGGAAGAAATGGGCTACATTCTCTAAATTAGAGCATTACGAACCACGCTGTGAAACCAGCGTCCGAAGGTGGATTTAGCAGTAAACAGAAAGCAGAGAGTTCTCTTGAAACTGGCTCTGAGGCGCGCACACACCGCCCGTCACTCTCCCCAAGTTCAATCTACCCTTCTAACTAAGAAGTTAACCGAACAAAGGGGAGGCAAGTCGTAACATGGTAAGTGTACCGGAAGGTGCACTTGGAATAACCAGAGTGTAGCTAAGACAGAAGAGCACCTCCCTTACACCGAGAAGACATCCGTGCAAATCGGGTCACCCTGAGCTGACTAGCTAGCCCACACATTTGGTCTAACACCACAACATATATACCCCCACAAAACTTAGAATTAAGTCAACAAACCATTTTTCCCCCTTAGTATGGGCGACAGAAAAGGGAATAATTGAGCAACAGAGAAAGTACCGCAAGGGAAAGCTGAAAGAGAACTGAAACAACCCATTTAAGCCTAGAAAAGCAGAGATTAAATCTCGTACCTTTTGCATCATGATTTAGCCAGCAAACCCGAGCAAAGAGAACTTTAGTTCAGGCCCCCGAAACTAGACGAGCTACTCCGGGACAGCCTATTATAGGGCCAACCCGTCTCTGTGGCAAAAGAGTGGGAAGAGCCCCGAGTAGAGGTGATAAACCTATCGAGCCTAGTTATAGCTGGTTGCTTAGGAAATGAATAGAAGTTCAGCCCCCTGGCTTTCTTAGGACCCTAAGGTAAAACTAACCTCGTCCCATAGAAACCAAGGGAGTTAGTCAAAGGAGGTACAGCTCCTTTGAACAAGGACACAACCTTAACAGGCGGCTAAGGATCATAATTACTAAGGTAACCTGTTACAGTGGGCCTAAGAGCAGCCACCTGCATAGAAAGCGTTAAAGCTCAGACAGACACGAACCTCTTATTTTGATAAGAAATCCTACCCCCTAACCGTACTAAGCCGTTCCATGCCCCCATGGAAGAGATTATGCTAGAATGAGTAATAAGAGGGGACAACCCTCTCCCAGCACATGTGTAAGTCGGACCGGACCCCCCACCGACAAATAACGAACCCAAACCAAGAGGGAAATGCAGGCCAGAAGAGAAACCGAGAAAAGCCTACAAAACTAATCGTTAAACCCACACAGGAGTGCCCACAAGGAAAGACCCAAAGGAAGAGAAGGAACTCGGCAAACACAAGCCTCGCCTGTTTACCAAAAACATCGCCTCTTGCAAATCAAAGCATAAGAGGTCCCGCCTGCCCTGTGACTATGGGTTTAACGGCCGCGGTATTTTGACCGTGCGAAGGTAGCGCAATCACTTGTCTTTTAAATGAAGACCTGTATGAATGGCATCACGAGGGCTTAGCTGTCTCCTCTTCCAAGTCAGTGAAATTGATCTGCCCGTGCAGAAGCGGACATAAGTACATAAGACGAGAAGACCCTATGAAGCTTTAGACACCAGGCAGATCACGTCAAGCAACCTTGAGTTAACAAGTAAAAACGCAGTGACCCCTAGCCCATATGTCTTTGGTTGGGGCGACCGCGGGGGAAAACAAAGCCCCCATGTGGACTGGGGGCACTGCCCCCACAGCCGAGAGCTACAGCTCTAAGCACCAGAATTTCTGACCAGAAATGATCCGGCGAACGCCGATCAACGGACCGAGTTACCCTAGGGATAACAGCGCAATCCTCTCCCAGAGTCCCTATCGACGAGGGGGTTTACGACCTCGATGTTGGATCAGGACATCCTAATGGTGCAGCCGCTATTAAGGGTTCGTTTGTTCAACGATTAAAGTCCTACGTGATCTGAGTTCAGACCGGAGTAATCCAGGTCAGTTTCTATCTATGAAGTGATGTTTCCTAGTACGAAAGGACCGGAAAGAAGGGGCCCATGCTTAAGGCACGCCCCACCCCCACCTGATGAAGGCAACTAAAACAGGCAAGGGGGCACACCAAGGTGTGCCTGAGATAACGGCGCGCTAAGGTGGCAGAGCCCGGTAATTGCGAAAGGCCTAAGCCCTTTTTCTCAGAGGTTCAAACCCTCTCCTTAGCTATGATCACGACCCTAATCACCCACGTTATTAATCCCCTTGCCTACATCGTGCCCGTTCTCCTGGCAGTTGCTTTCCTCACCCTCCTAGAACGGAAAGTCCTCGGGTATATACAACTTCGGAAAGGACCTAACATTGTCGGCCCCTATGGGTTACTTCAACCTATTGCAGATGGGGTTAAGCTCTTTATTAAAGAACCGATTCGACCGTCTACCTCCTCCCCCTTCCTATTCCTCGCTACACCAATACTTGCCTTAACACTCGCACTTACCTTATGGGCCCCCATGCCCATTCCCTACCCCGTCACTGATCTAGGCCTAGGGGTACTCTTTGTCCTTGCCTTGTCAAGCCTTGCCGTATATTCAATTCTTGGCTCAGGCTGGGCCTCTAATTCTAAGTATGCTTTAATCGGGGCCCTTCGAGCCGTAGCACAAACTATTTCCTACGAAGTAAGCCTAGGCCTTATCTTACTTAGCGTGATTATTTTCACAGGCGGTTTTACACTTCAGACTTTCAATGTTGCTCAAGAAAGCATCTGATTGCTCGTTCCAGCCTGACCCCTTGCTGCCATATGATATATTTCAACGCTAGCTGAGACAAACCGTGCCCCCTTTGACCTCACAGAGGGGGAATCAGAACTAGTCTCTGGGTTTAATGTAGAATACGCCGGAGGACCCTTCGCCCTTTTTTTTCTGGCGGAGTATGCCAACATCCTCCTCATAAATACGCTCTCAACCATCCTATTTCTGGGGGCATCACATATCCCCGCCTTTCCCGAACTAACAGCCATAAATCTAATAACAAAAGCCGCCCTACTATCCGTAGTCTTTTTATGGGTGCGAGCCTCATACCCCCGCTTTCGGTACGACCAGCTCATACACCTTGTTTGAAAAAGCTTCCTACCTATAACCCTGGCACTTGTCCTATGACACCTTGCACTCCCAATCGCACTAGCCGGCCTACCACCACAGCTTTAATACTGCAGGAATTGTGCCTGAATGTTTAAGGACCACCTTGATAGCGTGGCTGATAGGGGTTCAAGTCCCCTCAATTCTAGAGAGAAGGGACTCGAACCCATCCTCAAGAGATCAAAACTCTTGGTGCTTCCACTACACCACTTTCTAGTAAGGTCAGCTAAATAAGCTTTTGGGCCCATACCCCAAATATGTTGGTTAAAATCCTTCCCTCACTAATGAACCCTTATGTACTCACCATCTTGCTTTCAAGCCTAGGCCTGGGCACAGTCCTCACCTTTGCCAGCTCCCACTGACTTCTTGCATGAATAGGACTTGAAATCAACACCCTTGCCATCATTCCTCTCATAGCACGGCAATACCACCCCCGAGCAGTTGAAGCTACAACAAAATACTTCTTAACACAAGCCACCGCTGCAGCCATAATCCTATTCGCTAGCACCACTAATGCTTGACTGGTTGGAGAATGGAATATTCAACAATTAACCCACCCAATTGCAGTTACAACCGCCATGCTGGCCCTTGCACTTAAGGTAGGCCTGGCACCGGTACACTTTTGACTCCCAGAAGTTCTCCAAGGTCTAGACCTCACCACCGGGTTAATCCTTTCAACCTGACAAAAGCTTGCGCCCTTTGCACTTATGCTCCAGGTAGCCCCAACCGTTAACTCCTCCCTAATTGTCACACTGGGACTCCTATCAACTCTCGTTGGGGGCTGGGGGGGACTTAACCAAACCCAACTACGTAAGATCCTAGCATACTCCTCAATCGCCCACCTTGGGTGAATAGTGCTGATTATACAATTCGCGCCTTCCCTCACCCTCCTGAGCCTGATCATATATATTATCATAACATCTTCAGCCTTTATAACACTAAAAACTAATAACTCCCTAACCATCAATGCCCTTGCAATCTCCTGAACTAAAGCACCAACCCTGGCCGCACTAGCCATCCTAGTCCTTCTATCACTTGGGGGCCTCCCGCCTCTCTCAGGTTTTATACCTAAATGACTAATTCTACAAGAACTGACAAAGCAAGGGCTGCCAATATCCGCCACACTAGCTGCCATGACAGCCCTTCTCAGCCTATACTTCTACCTACGACTATGTTACGCCATAACCTTAACTATCTGACCCAATACCCTCGCCGCCACTACCCCCTGACGACTGGACTTTACCCACACCACCCTGCCGCTATCGCTTGTCACTATGTTAGCCCTAGGCCTACTTCCCCTTACCCCAGCCGTAGCTGCCTTACTAAACTTATAACAAGGGCTTAGGATAGCACTAAGACCAAGAACCTTCAAAGTTCTAAGCGGGAGTGAAAATCTCCCAGCCCTTGTTAAGACTTGCGGGACTCTATCCCACATCTTCTGAATGCAACCCAGACACTTTAATTAAGCTAAAGCCTTTCTAGGTGGGAAGGCCTCGATCCTACAAACTCTTAGTTAACAGCTAAGCGCTCTATCCAGCGAGCATCCACCTACTTTCCCCCGCCACCGGGGTGGCGAGGCGGGGGAAAGCCCCGGTAGGCTGTTAGCCTACTTCTTCAGGTTTGCAATCTGACATGTAAGTACACCACAAGGCTTGATAAGGAGAGGGTTTAAACCTCTGTTCATGGGGTTACAATCCACCGCTTAACTCTCAGCCACCTTACCTGTGGCAATCACACGATGATTTTTCTCAACCAACCACAAAGACATTGGCACCCTTTATTTAGTATTTGGTGCCTGAGCCGGAATAGTCGGCACAGCCCTAAGCCTTTTAATCCGAGCGGAACTAAGCCAACCCGGGGCTCTTCTGGGGGATGATCAGATTTATAATGTAATCGTCACGGCCCACGCCTTCGTTATGATTTTCTTTATAGTTATGCCAATTATGATTGGAGGCTTTGGAAACTGATTAATCCCACTTATAATCGGGGCCCCCGACATGGCATTTCCCCGAATGAATAATATGAGCTTTTGGCTCCTTCCCCCCTCCTTTCTCCTTCTCCTGGCCTCGTCCGGAGTTGAAGCCGGTGCCGGCACAGGATGAACAGTCTACCCCCCTCTGGCAGGCAACCTCGCCCACGCAGGAGCCTCCGTCGATTTAACTATTTTCTCCCTCCACTTAGCTGGTATTTCCTCTATCTTGGGGGCCGTTAATTTTATTACAACCATTATTAACATGAAACCCCCAGCTATTTCCCAGTATCAAACCCCTCTTTTTGTCTGGGCCGTCTTAATTACCGCAGTGCTTCTACTGCTTTCCCTTCCTGTCCTAGCAGCAGGTATTACCATGCTACTCACAGACCGGAATCTGAACACCACTTTCTTTGACCCAGCGGGCGGGGGAGATCCAATCCTGTATCAACACCTCTTCTGATTCTTTGGTCATCCGGAAGTCTACATTCTAATTCTCCCCGGTTTTGGTATGATCTCCCACATTGTTGCATACTACTCCGGCAAAAAAGAACCCTTCGGGTATATGGGAATAGTCTGAGCTATGATAGCCATTGGACTACTAGGCTTTATCGTCTGGGCCCACCATATGTTTACTGTCGGGATGGATGTTGACACTCGTGCCTACTTTACATCTGCCACTATGATCATTGCCATTCCTACGGGTGTAAAAGTGTTTAGCTGGTTAGCCACATTGCATGGCGGTTCAATCAAATGGGAAACGCCACTTCTTTGGGCCCTGGGGTTTATTTTCCTATTTACAGTGGGAGGACTGACAGGCATTGTCCTAGCAAATTCCTCCCTGGACATCGTCCTTCATGACACCTACTACGTAGTCGCCCACTTCCACTACGTTCTATCAATAGGAGCTGTTTTCGCCATTATAGGCGCTTTCGTGCACTGATTCCCCCTATTCACCGGATATACTCTTCACAGCACATGAACTAAAATCCACTTTGGAATTATGTTTATTGGCGTAAATTTAACCTTCTTCCCCCAGCATTTCCTAGGCCTTGCGGGAATACCACGACGGTACTCTGATTACCCCGATGCCTACACACTCTGAAACACTGTCTCTTCAATCGGGTCCCTCATCTCCCTCGTTGCTGTAATTATATTCTTATTTATCCTTTGAGAAGCCTTTGCCGCCAAACGGGAGGTCGCATCAATTGAGCTGACCTCAACAAACGTAGAGTGACTACACGGGTGTCCTCCGCCCTATCACACATTCGAGGAACCGGCGTTTGTACAAGTACAAGCAGCCTAACGAGAAAGGGAGGAATTGAACCCCCATGTGCTGGTTTCAAGCCAACCGCATAACCACTCTGCCACTTTCTTCCATAAGACACTAGTAAAACTAGTATATTACACTGCCTTGTCAAGGCAAAATTGTGGGTTAAAACCCCGCGTGTCTTGAGCACTTAGCTACAATGGCACATCCCTCACAACTAGGATTCCAAGACGCGGCCTCACCTGTAATAGAAGAACTTCTTCACTTCCACGACCATGCTCTTATGATTGTTCTTCTTATCAGCACACTAGTGCTTTATATCATCGTAGCAATAGTCTCCACTAAACTTACTAACAAATATATCCTCGATTCTCAAGAAATTGAGATCGTTTGAACTGTCCTTCCAGCAGTTATTCTTATTCTTATCGCTCTCCCCTCCCTCCGAATTCTCTATCTTATAGACGAAATTAACGACCCCCACCTTACCATCAAAGCAATGGGACACCAGTGATACTGAAGTTACGAATACACTGACTACGAGGACCTGGGCTTTGACTCCTACATAATCCCCACCCAAGACCTAATCCCCGGGCAATTTCGCCTGTTAGAAGCAGACCACCGAATAGTGGTCCCCGTGGAATCTCCAATCCGAGTTCTAGTCTCAGCTGAAGATGTCCTTCATTCCTGAGCTGTCCCTTCTTTAGGTGTAAAAATAGACGCCGTCCCCGGACGTTTAAATCAAACAGCCTTTATTGCCTCTCGACCCGGGGTATTCTACGGACAGTGTTCTGAAATTTGCGGTGCTAACCACAGCTTCATGCCCATCGTTGTCGAAGCAGTGCCCCTTGAACACTTCGAGAAATGATCCACTATAATACTTGAAGATGCCTCACTAAGAAGCTAAATAGGGAATAGCGTTAGCCTTTTAAGCTAAAGATTGGTGGCCCCCAACCACCCCTAGTGACATGCCCCAACTCAACCCCGCCCCCTGATTTGCCATCTTGGTATTCTCGTGACTGGTTTTCCTAACTGTTATTCCCCCCAAAGTCCTTGGCCACACCTTCACAAATGAGCCTACCTCACAAAGCACTGAAAAAGCTAAACCTGAACCCTGAAACTGACCATGACACTAAGCTTCTTTGACCAATTTATAAGCCCCACATACCTGGGCATCCCACTCATTGCTGTAGCACTAACCCTCCCATGAATTCTCTTCCCAACCCCCTCTGCCCGGTGACTAAACAACCGCCTTATCACACTACAAGGGTGGTTTATCAACCGATTCACCCAACAGCTTCTTCTCCCCTTGAACCTAGGAGGCCATAAGTGAGCAGTAATGCTGACCTCTTTAATACTATTCCTAATTACCCTGAATATATTAGGCCTTCTTCCATACACCTTCACCCCGACCACGCAACTCTCCCTAAATATGGGGCTTGCAGTTCCACTATGACTTGCAACAGTAATTATCGGTATACGAAACCAACCAACTGCCGCCCTGGGACACCTCTTACCTGAAGGAACCCCTGTCCCACTTATCCCGGTTCTTATCATCATCGAAACAATTAGCCTCTTCATCCGCCCCCTTGCTCTAGGCGTACGGCTTACAGCCAACCTTACGGCAGGCCACCTTCTAATTCAACTAATTGCAACAGCAGCCTTTGTTCTTCTACCCCTGATACCAACAGTGGCAATCCTTACTGCTATTGTCCTATTCCTGCTTACCCTTCTTGAGATCGCCGTTGCCATAATTCAAGCCTACGTCTTCGTCCTCCTATTAAGCCTTTACCTACAAGAAAACGTCTAATGGCACACCAAGCACACGCATACCACATGGTCGATCCAAGCCCCTGACCCTTAACCGGCGCAATTGCCGCCCTTTTACTCACATCAGGCACTGCAGTCTGATTCCACTTCCACTCGCTCACACTCCTAGCTATAGGAAATATTCTTATACTTCTCACTATATACCAATGATGACGAGATATTATTCGAGAGGGCACATTCCAAGGACACCACACGCCCCCCGTCCAAAAAGGCCTACGCTACGGCATAGTTCTATTTATCACCTCCGAAGTATTCTTTTTCTTGGGTTTCTTTTGGGCCTTCTATCATTCTAGTCTTGCCCCTACACCCGAACTAGGGGGCTGCTGACCCCCCACGGGCATTATTACTCTTGACCCCTTTGAAGTCCCGCTACTGAACACCGCAGTCCTCCTAGCATCTGGTGTTACCGTTACATGAGCCCACCACAGCATTATGGAAGGTGAACGAAAACAGGCCATCCAATCTCTCACCCTAACTATTTTACTGGGGTTCTACTTCACCTTTCTCCAAGGTATGGAGTACTACGAAGCGCCCTTCACAATCGCTGACGGCGTATATGGCTCCACTTTCTTTGTAGCCACAGGCTTCCACGGCCTACACGTAATTATTGGCTCCACCTTCCTAGCCGTCTGTCTGCTTCGACAGATTCAATATCACTTTACATCAGAACATCACTTTGGCTTTGAAGCTGCCGCCTGATATTGACACTTTGTGGACGTAGTCTGACTATTCCTTTACGTCTCTATCTACTGATGAGGCTCATAGTCTTTCTAGTATTAATGCGTATAAGTGACTTCCAATCACCCGGTCTTGGTTAAAACCCAAGGAAAGATAATGAACTTAATCACAACAATTGTTACCATCACCATCGCACTATCCATAGTACTGGCTACTGTTTCTTTCTGACTACCACAGATCACACCGGACGCAGAGAAACTGTCCCCCTATGAGTGCGGATTTGACCCCCTAGGATCTGCCCGACTACCTTTCTCCCTGCGCTTTTTCCTTATCGCCATTTTATTTCTTTTATTTGACCTAGAGATCGCCCTTCTTCTACCCCTCCCATGAGGAGACCAACTAGACACCCCCACCCTAACACTTGCTTGATCCGCCGCCGTCCTTACCTTGCTCACCCTTGGCTTGATTTACGAGTGAACCCAAGGAGGCCTAGAATGGGCTGAATAGGCAGTTAGTCCAAAAATAAGACCCTTGATTTCGGCTCAAAAGACCATGGTTTAAGTCCATGACCGCCTTATGACACCAGTACACTTCAGCTTTACCTCAGCCTTTGTTCTAGGACTGATAGGACTCGCATTCCACCGCACCCACCTTCTCTCAGCCCTTCTTTGCCTAGAAGGAATAATACTCTCTCTATTTATTGCCCTATCCCTCTGGGCACTTCAAATAGAAGCAACTGGTTATTCGGTAGCCCCCATGCTATTGCTAGCCTTCTCAGCCTGTGAAGCCAGCGCAGGCCTGGCCCTACTAGTAGCAACTGCACGGACACACGGTACGGACCGCCTCCAAAGCCTCAACCTTCTCCAATGTTAAAAATTCTCATCCCAACACTAATGCTATTTCCCACAATCTGGCTTAGTCCTGCAAAATGACTATGAGCAACATCAACAGCCCAAAGCCTACTTATTGCACTAGCAAGCTTATCCTGGCTCAAGTGGTCATCAGAAACCGGCTGAACCTCCTCCAACCTTTATTTAGCCACAGACCCCTTGTCGACGCCCCTCCTAGTATTAACCTGCTGACTACTTCCCTTAATAATCCTCGCAAGTCAGAACCACATCAACCCAGAGCCCCTTAATCGCCAACGGACCTACATCTCTCTCTTAGTCTCTCTTCAGATATTCTTAATCTTAGCATTTGGTGCCACAGAGATCATTATGTTTTATATCATATTTGAAGCCACACTTCTTCCAACTCTAATTATCATCACCCGGTGGGGCAACCAGACAGAACGCCTCAGTGCTGGCACCTACTTCTTATTCTACACCTTAGCCGGCTCCCTGCCCCTCCTTGTAGCCCTCCTCCTCCTACAAAATGACAATGGGACACTGTCCATGCTGACACTGCAATATACACAGCCCCTCCACCTTCTAACATGAGGAGATAAGCTATGGTGAGCTGCCTGTCTCCTAGCCTTTCTTGTAAAAATACCCCTATACGGCGTCCACCTCTGACTCCCCAAAGCCCATGTAGAAGCCCCAATCGCAGGCTCTATGGTCTTAGCTGCCGTCCTTCTTAAGCTGGGCGGATACGGCATAATACGAATAATAATTATGCTAGACCCCCTAACCAAGGAACTAGCATATCCGTTCATTGTCCTAGCCCTCTGAGGTATTATTATAACCGGATCCATTTGCCTCCGTCAAACGGACCTGAAATCACTGATCGCTTACTCCTCCGTAGGACATATAGGATTGGTCGCAGGGGGCATTCTAGTTCAAACACCCTGGGGATTTACTGGCGCAATTATCCTTATAATTGCACACGGCCTTGCCTCTTCAGCACTATTCTGCCTAGCAAATACAAGCTACGAACGAACACACAGCCGGACCATACTTCTAGCCCGAGGGATACAAATAATTCTCCCTCTAATAACCACCTGGTGATTTGTAGCCAGTTTAGCCAACCTAGCCCTCCCACCTCTTCCTAATCTAATGGGAGAACTAATAATCATCACCACCATATTTAACTGATCACACTGAACTCTTCTCCTCACAGGAGTCGGAACGCTGATTACAGCCAGCTATTCCCTCTATTTATTCCTAATAACCCAACGAGGGCCCCTACCTTCTCATATTATTGCCCTTGAACCCACCCACACCCGTGAGCACCTGCTTATCACCCTACATCTTATCCCCATCATCCTCCTAATCCTAAAACCGGAGCTCATATGAGGCTGATGTTTCTGTAGATATAGTTTAACTAAAGCATTAGATTGTGATTCTAAAGACAGAGGTTAAAGCCCTCTTATCCACCGAGAGAAGTCTGTTGACAGTAGGGACTGCTAATCTTCTACCCCCTCGGTTAAACTCCGTGGTTCACTCGTGCTTCTAAAGGATAATAGCTCATCCGTTGGTCTTAGGAACCAAAGACTCTTGGTGCAACTCCAAGTAGCAGCTATGCACCCAACCACACTCATCTTAAGCTCAACCCTTCTAATGATCTTGGCACTTCTTATTTATCCCCTTTTGACCACCCTTGACCCCAACCAACGACCCGGAAACTGAGCCCTCACCCACGTTAAGACTTCCGTCAAGATGGCTTTTCTGGTAAGCCTACTCCCCCTATTCATTTTTCTTGACCAGGGGACGGAGACAATTGTCACCAACTGGCAATGAATGAACACCTCAACCTTTGATGTAAACCTCAGCTTTAAATTTGACCACTACTCCATCATCTTCACCCCTATTGCCCTCTATGTAACCTGATCAATTCTTGAGTTTGCATCATGGTATATACATGCTGATCCCAACATGAACCGATTCTTTAAATACCTTCTCCTGTTTTTGGTAGCCATAATCGTTCTAGTGACTGCTAACAATATGTTCCAACTGTTTATCGGCTGAGAAGGTGTTGGTATTATATCATTCCTCCTTATCGGGTGATGGTACGGCCGAGCCGATGCCAACACAGCTGCCATACAAGCCGTTGTGTATAACCGAGTCGGAGATATTGGGCTTATCTTAAGCATGGCTTGATTTGCAACAAACCTCAACTCTTGAGAAATTCAACAAATGTTCGCCTCATCAAAAGACCTTGACCTAACACTCCCACTCATAGGCCTCATCTTAGCCGCCACTGGCAAATCAGCACAATTTGGACTTCATCCCTGGCTCCCTTCCGCAATGGAAGGTCCTACGCCGGTATCTGCCCTGCTGCACTCTAGCACCATAGTTGTTGCAGGCATTTTCCTACTAATCCGACTCCACCCCCTTATGGAGAACAACCAAACGGCCCTTACCACCTGCTTGTGCCTTGGTGCCCTAACCACGCTATTCACCGCTACTTGCGCCCTGACACAAAACGACATCAAAAAAATCGTCGCATTCTCCACATCCAGTCAACTAGGACTGATAATGGTCACCATCGGACTTAACCAGCCACAGCTAGCCTTCCTTCACATCTGTACCCACGCCTTCTTTAAAGCCATACTATTCCTGTGTTCAGGATCAATCATTCACAGCCTAAACGATGAGCAGGACATCCGAAAAATGGGGGGTATACACAACCTCACCCCCTTCACCTCTTCCTGCCTTACAATTGGTAGCCTCGCACTTACCGGCACCCCCTTCTTGGCAGGATTCTTCTCCAAAGATGCTATTATTGAAGCCTTAAATACATCTCACCTCAACGCCTGAGCCCTAACCCTTACCCTGCTGGCCACCTCTTTTACAGCCGTATACAGCCTCCGAGTTGTGTATTTCGTATCTATGGGACACCCTCGTTTTACAGCCATCTCACCAATTAATGAAAATAACCCCTCCGTCATTAACCCGATCAAGCGATTAGCCTGAGGAAGCATTGTTGCAGGCCTTCTGATCACCTCAAACTTCCTCCCCTCTAAAACCCCCGTTATAACAATACCCCCCGCCCTAAAGCTAGCCGCCCTCCTGGTCACTATTTTAGGTCTTCTTGTTGCACTAGAACTTGCGTCCTTGACCAGCAAGCAATTTAAGACCACACCCAACCTTGTTACACACAACTTCTCCAACATATTAGGCTTTTTCCCCGCCATTGTCCACCGACTAGCCCCCAAGCTTAACCTGACCCTCGGTCAGGCCATTGCCAGCCAAATAGTAGATCAAACATGGTTTGAAAAGATTGGACCAAAAGGAGTTGTATCCACCCATCTGCCCATAATTACAACAACCAGCAACATGCAACAAGGGATGATTAAAACATACCTCACCCTATTCTTCCTTTCAACAACCCTAGCTGTCTTATTAACCTCAACCTAAACTGCCCGAAGGGCTCCCCGACTAAGACCCCGAGTCAACTCTAGTACCACAAATAGTGTTAGCAAGAGAACCCATGCACACACCACCAACAGCCCCCCACCGGAAGAGTATATTAGGGCCACCCCGCTTGTGTCCCCTCGCACAACAGAAAACTCCTTAAACTCATCCACCGCAACTCATGAAGTCTCGTATCACCCACCCCAAAATCAACCCGCCACCAGAGCCACCCCCACCACATAAGCCACCACATAACCTAAAACTGAACGATCACCTCAAGACTCAGGAAACGGCTCGGCAGCTAAAGCAGCTGAGTAAGCAAACACTACAAGTATCCCCCCCAAATAAATCAAGAATAGTACTAAAGACAAGAACGACCCCCCATGCCCCACCAAAACACCACAGCCCACGCCCGCTGCCACTACCAACCCCAGGGCAGCAAAGTAGGGAGCAGGATTTGATGCAACAGCTACAAGACCCAAAACCAACCCCAATAGAAATAAAGACACAAGATAAGTCATAATTCCTGCTCGGACTCTAACCGAAACTAATGACTTGAAAAACCACCGTTGTTATTCAACTACAAGAACCTAATGGCTAACCTCCGAAAAACCCACCCCCTCCTAAAGATTGCTAATGACGCACTAGTCGATCTTCCAGCGCCCTCAAACATCTCAGTGTGATGAAACTTTGGCTCACTTCTGGGCTTATGTTTAGCCACCCAAATTCTCACAGGACTTTTCCTGGCCATGCACTACACTTCTGACATCTCAACAGCCTTCTCCTCCGTATGCCATATTTGCCGAGATGTCAGCTACGGCTGACTTATCCGAAATATTCACGCCAATGGAGCATCTTTCTTCTTTATCTGCATTTATATACACATTGCCCGAGGACTTTACTATGGCTCCTACCTATACAAAGAAACCTGAAATATTGGGGTTGTCCTTCTACTCCTTACAATAATAACTGCCTTTGTGGGCTACGTTCTTCCATGAGGACAAATATCTTTCTGAGGTGCAACAGTCATCACAAACCTCCTTTCTGCCGTGCCCTACGTAGGGGGCGCCCTTGTGCAGTGAATCTGAGGTGGGTTTTCCGTAGATAATGCCACCCTAACACGGTTTTTTGCCTTTCACTTCTTATTCCCATTTGTTATTGCAGCTGCAACAGTCATCCACCTCCTCTTCCTTCATGAAACTGGGTCTAACAACCCAGCAGGGATCAACTCTGATGCCGATAAAATCTCATTCCACCCCTACTTCTCATACAAAGACCTGTTGGGATTTGTGGCTATACTACTAGGACTAACATCCTTGGCACTATTTGCACCCAACCTCTTGGGGGACCCAGATAATTTTACACCGGCCAACCCACTAGTCACCCCGCCCCACATCAAGCCTGAGTGATACTTCCTCTTCGCCTACGCAATCCTACGATCGATCCCCAACAAGCTAGGCGGGGTCCTCGCCCTGCTATTCTCTATCCTCGTACTCATGGTCGTCCCCATTCTACATACCTCTAAGCAGCGAGGACTAACCTTCCGACCCCTTACGCAATTCTTATTCTGAACCCTAGTAGCAGACATGCTCATCCTCACCTGAATTGGCGGTATACCTGTAGAACACCCCTTCATCATCATCGGCCAAGTCGCCTCAGTTATCTACTTCACCATCTTCCTAGTCTTGGCCCCCTTAGCCGGATGAGCTGAGAATAAAGCCCTCGAATGAGCCTGCCCTAGTAGCTCAGTGTAAGAGCGCCGGTCTTGTAATCCGGAGGCCGGAGGTTAAACCCCTCCCTAGTGCTCAGAGAGAGGAGATTTTAACTCCCACCCTTAACTCCCAAAGCTAAGATTCTAAATTAAACTACCCTCTGACGCCGCAGTGTACATGGTAAATCATATATCCCCATACAGTGTGTGTATATTACACCACTATGTATAATATTGCATATTATGTACTGACCCATATATTATTATTGCACGTAGGTAGTACATCCTATGTATTATCAACATAAGTGATTTTAAGCCCTCATACATCAGTACTGTTCCAAGGTTTACATAAGCAAGACTCGGATAATCACCAACGGAACCGTTCTAACCTGATTAATTGCTAAACAACAAACCTCCAACTAACACGGGCTCCGTCTTTACCCACCAAATTTCAGCATCGGTCCCGTTTAATGTAGTAAGAACCGACCAACGATTTATTAGTAGGCATACTCTTAATGATGGTCAGGGTCAAATATCGTATTAGGTAGCATCTCGTGAATTATTACTTGCATCTGGTTCCTATTTCATGGGCTATCCTTAAGAAACCACCCCCTGAAAGCCGAATGTAATGCATCTGGTTAATGGTGTCAATCTTACTGTTCGTTACCCACCTAGCCGGGCGTTCTCTTATATGCATAGGGTTCTCCTTTTTTTTTTTTCCTTTCAGCTTGCATATACAAGTGCACACCGAGAAGTCTAACAAGGTCGAACTAGATCTTGGTCTCCAGCGGACCCAATAATAATGGCGGAATGATATTCTATAAAGAATTGCATAATTGATATCAAGTGCATAAGGTCAGTTTCTTTCCTCACAGATACCTAAGATCTCCCCGGCTTTTGCGCGGCTAAACCCCCCTACCCCCCTACGCTGAGCGATCCTTATTATTCCTGTCAAACCCCAAAACCAGGAAGTCTCGATAGCGCTATTACCCATCAAACCATACATTAACAAACTTTGGCACCGACAATCCTATTATCAAAGCCACCCCTTAATTAAAATATACACTAAAACTTTTTATTATACATTAATAAACTTTATTACTTACAGACTTTGGCACCGACAATCCTATTATCAAAGCCACCCCTTAATTAAAGTATACATTAATAAAATTTTTGTTATACTTAACAAACTTTGGCACCGACAACCCTATCATGAAGGCCACTCCTGGTTAAAATATAT